ATGTGCAATATTGCAATAGTATAATATACACATCAAACAATTTATGAATAACAATCATGTCTGTACATTACGAGTGCGAAAAACACTTCTAGAGCTTTTCCTGTTTCCGGGGGGTTTACAGGAGTCTTAGAGATCTTAGGAGTTTGGGGGGGTAGGGGGGGTTTACGCGCAAAAACCGGGGGTGATAATAGGAAAGTTTGGGGAAAATTAAATATCTGATTAAACTTTATGCTCTTGATATCAGTTATGCAATTCTTCTATTAATATCTTATCACCATTCATACTATTTCTTCTATGCAAGGAAAATGTTCAACCTTGTCTGTCATTTCTGTATGCACTCTGAGATGTCAAATGAAAGGAAAAAAAAAAAGAGAACCCCCCACACGCTGGAAAGAACGCCCGGCATGGTGGGTAACGAGGAGTATGTATTACCACCATTAACTTATGCAAGCGTCGATGAAAGTATGGGGAATTATAACAATCATAGGACCTGAAATAGGAACCAGATGCCAGGAATAGTTCACTTAGTGAAACCCCCACAAATACTTGTCCTTGACCTTCAAGAACCGTTAACATTAAGAAATCAACTGATGGTGGGCTCTTACTACATTAAATATGGGTAATGAATAGGATGGTGGGTACTTGGTATAACTTAACTAGTGAGAGTTGTGATCGGTCTTAAACTATCGTTCAGTAATTAATAAATATTTATTGGAGTATATTCAGTTATGGTTTATGTACCCTTTAGTTAAAATGGTTTAAACAAATATGTGGTATATTTGTCTATGTTTTATAAATGATATGTATTAATATATAGGATATGTTTAATATAAAATAATGGTGATAATACATATATGCATTGCGTTTACATGGAAGGCAGAGCCCGGCAAACAATAGTCTAAATTAGGATCCTAGCTTTGGGAGTTAGGGGCGGGGGTTAAAATCCCCTTTGTTTGAAGCAGTAGGAAGGACTTTAACCTTCGACGTCCGGTTTACAAGACCGGCGCTCTGGCGCTGAGCTACTAGTGCAGGATCATTCAAGGATTTTGTTTTCTAGTCAGCCGGCGAGAGGGGCGAGGACGAGAAAGAGGAAGAAGTAGAGGAAAGATGCAATTTGCCCAATAATGACGAAGGGGTGTTCAACGGGTATGCCTCCAATTCAGGTGAGGATGGCGACGTCTGCAACTAAAAGTCAGAAGAGGAATTGCGTGATAGGGCGAAATGTTAAGCCTCGTTGTTTGGAGGTGTGGAGGATAGGCACAACTATCAAGACAAGGATTGAGAACAGGAGGGCGAGAACCCCGCCAAGTTTGTTAGGGATTGAGCGGAGGATGGCATAGGCAAATAGGAAGTATCATTCGGGTTTAATATGAGGCGGGGTGACTAGGGGGTTTGCAGGGGTGAAGTTGTCGGGGTCTCCAAGCAGGTTGGGGGAGAAGAGGGCGAGAGAAATGAGGGCGATTAGAAGGACTGCGAAGCCTAATAAGTCTTTGTAGGAGAAGTAAGGGTGGAAAGAGATTTTGTCGGCGTCTGAGTTTAGGCCTGTGGGGTTGTTGGAGCCGGTTTCGTGGAGGAAAATAAGGTGTACTATTGTTGCAGCTGCAATAATGAAGGGAAAGAGGAAATGGAAGGCGAAGAAGCGGGTTAAGGTGGCGTTGTCTACGGAAAACCCCCCTCAGATTCATTGGACTAAAGAGTTGCCAATATAAGGGACTGCGGAGAGAAGGTTTGTGATGACAGTGGCGCCTCAGAATGATATTTGACCTCACGGGAGGACATAGCCCACGAAAGCTGTTATCATAGTTAAAAGGAGTAGAATTACTCCAATGTTTCAGGTTTCTTTATAGAGGTAGGAGCCGTAGTACAGGCCTCGGCCGATGTGAAGATAAATACAAATGAAGAAAAAGGATGCGCCGTTAGCGTGCATGTTTCGAATGAGTCAGCCGTAGTTAACATCACGGCAGATGTGGGCAATGGAGGAGAAGGCGGTGGCGATATCGGAGGTGTAGTGTATGGCTAGGAAAAGGCCTGTCAGGATTTGGGCAGCTAGACAGAGTCCTAGTAGAGATCCAAAGTTTCATCAAACAGAAATGTTTGAAGGGGCTGGGAGATCAACTAGTGCGTCGTTTGCAATTTTTAGGAGGGGGTGGGTTTTTCGGAGGTTGGCCATTATTGTTTTTGTAGTTGAATAACAACGGTGGTTTTTCAAGTCATTAGTCCTGGTTAAAGTCCTGGCAGAAACTATGGTTTATATTATGTTTATATTTCTATTGGGGCTGGTAATAGGTCTTGCGGCGGTTGCTTCTAATCCTTCGCCGTATTTTGCGGCGTTAGGGCTGGTTGCGGTAGCAGGCATAGGGTGTGGGGTGTTGGTGGGGCATGGGGGGTCTTTTTTATCTTTAATTTTATTTTTGATTTATTTGGGGGGAATATTAGTAGTGTTTGCGTATTCGGCAGCATTGGCTGCTGAGCCTTATCCTGAGGGTTGAGGGAGTTGGCCTGTATTAGGGGTAATAGTGGCGTATTTATTAGGGGTGGGCATGGCGGCGGTGTTATTTTGAGGGGGGTGATACGAGGGGGCTTGAGTGTCTGCTGATGAATTTGTTGAGTTTTCGGTTTTTCGGGGGGATGTTGGAGGGGTAGCTTTGATGTACTCGATGGGTGGAGGTGTTTTGGTGATAGGGGCTTGAGTGTTGCTGTTAACGTTGTTTGTGGTGTTGGAGTTAACGCGGGGCTTAAGTCGGGGGGCCCTTCGAGCTGTTTAATAAAGTAGTAGTAGAAGAGCTAAACCGAAGGTGAAGAAGAAGAGGGAAAGATAGGTTTTGATTATACCCTGCTGAATGTTGTTAGTTGTGGTAATTAGAGGGAGGTTAAGGGTAGCAGTTGCTTTTGGGCCCATTTTTTCTAACCATGTTTGGTCGACTGTTTGGGAGGCGATGGTTTGTCCTAAAATCAGGTTTAGTTTGGGGATGAGGCGATGGATAACTATTGGGAAGAAGCCTAGTATGTTAGAAAAATGGTGGGGAGAAAGGTTTGGTGTTGGTTTGTATTGCTTGTTGGTTAGCGAGGCGAGTTCTAGTGCGGTGAGAAGGCCGATAATAGTCACTATTAGGGCGGCAACTTTGAGAAGGAGTGGTATGGATATAACTGGTGTTTTTAGGGGGGTGATGTTAGAGGTAATTAGGAGGCCAGCAATAATACTTCCTCAGGCTAGGCGTTTGATGGGGTTAATAACTGTTGAATTGTTTTCGTTAATTGGGGAAAGGGGGTTGAAGCGGGGGTGGCCTATTGAGACGAAGAAAATTACCCGAAGACTATAGATAGCGGTGAAGGAAGTGGCTAGGAGGGTGAGGAATAGGGCCCAGGCGTTTAGGTAAGATGTGTTTAAGGCTTCAATAATAGCATCTTTTGAAAAGAAGCCTGCTAAGAAAGGGGTTCCTGTGAGAGCTAGGCTTCCGATGGTTAAGCAGGAAGATGTGAAAGGAGTCAGGTGATGTATACCTCCTATTTTCCGGATGTCTTGCTCGTCGTTTAGGCTATGAATAATAGACCCTGAGCAGAGGAAAAGTATAGCTTTAAAGAATGCGTGAGTGCAGATGTGAAGGAAGGCAAGTTGGGGTTGGTTAAGCCCAATTGTTACTATTATTAAACCCAGTTGACTTGAGGTTGAGAAAGCAACGATTTTTTTGATATCATTCTGGGTGAGGGCGCAGGTTGCGGTAAAGAGGGTGGTGAGGGCCCCTAAGCAAAGGCAAATGGTTAAGGCGGTTGGATTGTTTTCTAGTATTGGACTTATGCGGATGAGGAGGAAGATGCCTGCTACGACCATGGTGCTTGAATGCAGTAGGGCAGAGACCGGCGTAGGACCTTCTATGGCAGAAGGAAGCCAGGGGTGGAGGCCAAACTGGGCGGATTTACCAGTGGCAGCAATGATGAGACCAATGAGGGGGTAGGTTAGATCAAAGTCTTTGGATAAAATAAATATTTGTTGTATTTCTCAGGAGTTAAGGGAGGTTGCAATTCAGGCTATAGCAAAGATTAGGCCGATATCCCCCACTCGGTTATAAACTACTGCTTGGAGGGCAGCGGTGTTTGCGTCTGCACGGCCGTATCATCAGCCGATGAGGAGAAAAGATATAATTCCGACACCTTCTCAACCGATGAATAGTTGAAATATATTGTTTGCGGTAACAAGAATGATCATGGCAATAAGGAAGATCAGGAGGTATTTAAAAAACCGATTTATGTTCGGGTCGGCATGTATATATCAGGAGGCAAATTCTAGGATTGACCAGGTGACATAAAGGGCGACGGGGGTGAAGATGATAGAGTAGATATCAAATTTAAGGCTAATATTAATATCAAATGTGTGGGTGTTTATCCAAGTTCAGCTGGTAATAATTGTTTCTGTGCCTTCGTTAAGGAAGAGGCAGAGAGGGAGGATGCTAGTAAAGAAGGCTCATTTTACTGCTGTTTTAACCTGGGTTAGTGCTCAGTTGGGAGGGAGGAGGGTGGGGGAAAAGGAGGAAAGGATGGGGGATATAAGTAATAAAAAAATAAGAATTAGACTAGTGGTTATTATGGTGGAGGTGAGGTGCATAGCTGCTACTTGGATTTGCACCAAGAGTTTTTGGTTCCTAAGACCAACGGATGAGCTGTTATCCTTTAGAAGCGGGGCGAGTGAGCTTAGGAGTCTAACCTAAGAGGCAAAAATTAGCAGTCTTTGTTGTTGTCAACCTCTCTCGGTGAATAAGGGGGTTTTAACCTCTGTCTTTAGAATCACAATCTAATGTTTTTGTTAAACTATCTTAGGAGTCTAACCTAAGAGGCAAAAATTAGCAGTCTTTGTTGTTGTCAACCTCTCTCGGTGAATAAGGGGGTTTTAACCTCTGTCTTTAGAATCACAATCTAATGTTTTTGTTAAACTATATCTACAGGCGGTCCACCCTCAAATTAATTCGGGCTTGGCGATTAGAAGAATTAGGGGTAGGAGATGAAGGGCTAGGAGAAGATGTTCTCGGGAGTGTGTTGGGTCGAGGGATATAATATGTGCTGGTAGGGGTCCCCGTTGTGTCATAAGAAATATATATAGGGAGTAGCCTGCAGTGATTAGGGTTCCAGCTCCTGTGAGTGCAATTGTTCATCAGGATCAGTGGAGCAGGGAGGTAATGATTATGAGTTCTCCTATTAGATTTGGTAGAGGGGGGAGGGCAAGGTTTGCAAGGCTGGCGATGAATCATCATGCGGTTATTAGAGGTAAAACCATTTGGAGTCCTCGGGCTAATACTATGGTTCGGCTGTGGGTTCGTTCGTAGTTTGTGTTAGCTAGGCAAAAGAGGGCGGAGGAAGTTAAACCGTGTGCGATTATTAGAATAAGGGCGCCTGTGAAACCTCAGGGGGTTTGGATTAGAATGCCTGCTGCTACGAGCCCCATATGACTTACTGAGGAATAAGCAATTAGGGACTTTAAGTCTGTTTGGCGGAGGCAGATTGAGCCAGTTATAATTACCCCTCAGAGGGCGAAGATAATGAAGGGATAGCTGAGTTCTTTGGTGAGCGGCTCTAGTATAATTATTATACGAATTATTCCATAGCCTCCTAGTTTTAGTAAGACTGCGGCTAGTACTATGGAACCAGCGATTGGGGCTTCAACGTGTGCTTTGGGAAGTCAGAGGTGGGCCCCATAGAGGGGTATTTTTACTAGGAAGGCGAGCAAACAACCGGCTCATCATAGTTTATCGGCGAAAGAAGAGAGTTGTAGGGAGGGGGCATATTGTAGTGTCAGAAGGGATAGGGTGCCAGTGCTGTTTTGGAGCAGTAGGAGAGCGACAAGCAGAGGGAGCGAGCCTGCTAGTGTGTAGAATAAAAAATAAGTGCCCGCATTTAGTCGTTCTGTTTGATTACCTCAACGAGTAATGATTACGAGGGTTGGAATAAGGGTAGCTTCAAACATAATATAAAATATAATTATTTCGGTTGCGCCGAAGGCTATAATAAGGAAGATTTGTAAGGATGTGAGGAGGGTAATGTAGGTTCGTTGGCGGGAGGAAGGTTCGGACGCTGTGTGGTTTTGGCTTGCAAGAATTATCAGGGGGAGAAGCCAACAGGTTAATGCAAGAAGGGGGGTGGAGAGGGGGTCTGTTGCTATGTAAGGGCTGAGAAAAGACCAGCCTGATTCAGCGGATGATTTTAATCAGGTTAGGCTAGTTAAGGAAATGATTAGACTGTAGGAAAGGGCGGTGGATCAGAGGTGTTTGGCCGGGACGGCTCAAATAGTGGGGACAAGCATAATAGTAGGGAGGAGAATTTTTAGCATTGTAGAAGGTTTAGGTTTTGGAGTCGGTCTGTTCCGTGAGTGCGGGCAGTGGCAACAAGTAGTGCGAGGCCGGCGCTTGCTTCGCAGGCTGAGAAAGCCAGGAGAAGTATGGGGGAGGCTGAGAAGTTGGCGGAGTTAAGTTGAAGGGTTCACATGGAGAGAGCAATAAAGAGTGAGAGTATTATACCCTCTAAACATAAAAGAGCGGAAAGAAGATGGGTTCGGTGGAATGCCAGGCCTGCTAGGCCTAGAAGAAAGGTAGAGGAAAAGGCGAAATGTGTAGGGGTCATTAGACGGTTATGGACTTTAACCACAAGCTCTTGAGCCGAAATCAAGGGTTTTTCTTAAACTAACAGTCTATTCAGCTCATTCTAGGCCGCCTTGAGCTCATTCATAAATTAGGCCGAGGGTTAATAATATAAGAACAGCGAAGGCTCAGGTGAATGTTATGAGGGGGGAAGAAAGTTGATCTCCTCAAGGAAGGGGAAGGAGCAGTGCAATTTCCAAATCGAATAGGAGGAAAAGGATTGCAACAAGGAAGAATCGGAGAGAGAAGGGTAGACGAGCGGAACCTAGGGGATCAAAGCCACATTCGTAGGGGGAAAGTTTTTCATGGTCAGGTGTTATTTGGGGAAGTCAAAAAGAAACAATAGCAAGGATAGTGGAGAGGGTAATAGAAATAATGAGTATTGTTGTGATTAAATTCATTATCTTTCCTTGGGGTTTAACCAAGACTAGGTGATTGGAAGTCACAGGTACTAGCTTTAATACTAGAAAGATATGAGCCTCATCAGTAAATTGAGATGTAAAGGAATAGTCAGACAACGTCTACAAAGTGTCAGTATCAGGCGGCTGCTTCAAAACCAAAGTGGTGTTCGGAGGTGAAATGATATAGGACTTGTCGTAGAAGACAGATAGCTAGGAAGGTGGAGCCAATGATTACGTGGAGTCCGTGGAAGCCGGTTGCTACGAAGAAGGTGGAACCATAAACTCCGTCTGCAATAGTGAAGGGGGCTTCGTAGTATTCTATTGCTTGAAGGAAGGTAAAGTAGAAGCCTAGAAGGATAGTTAAAGTGAGGGACTGGATTGCTTCTTTTCGATGCCCTTCTATGATGCTGTGGTGTGCCCAGGTGACTGTGACTCCTGAGGCTAGTAGGACGGCTGTATTGAGCAGGGGGACTTCGAAGGGATCTAGAGGGGTAATTCCTGTAGGGGGTCAGCAGCCTCCTAGTTCTGGAGTTGGGGCGAGGCTGGCGTGATAAAAGGCTCAGAAGAAACCTAGGAAGAAGAATACTTCTGAGGTAATAAAGAGGATCATTCCGTATCGGAGGCCTTTTTGGACAGGAGGGGTGTGGTGCCCTTGGAATGTTCCTTCTCGGACAATATCCCGTCATCATTGATATATAGTTAGAAGAAGAAGGATTAGACCTAGTGTTAATAAGGTTATATTATGGAAGTGCATTCAGATTGCTAAACCGGAGGTTAGTAGAAGGGCGCCTACTGCGCCTGTTAGGGGTCATGGGCTGGGGTCAACTATGTGATATGCGTGTACTTGATGGGCCATTAGACGTTTTCTTGTAGGTAGAGGCTTAAGAGAAGGACAAAGACATAGGCTTGAATTATGGCCACTGCAACTTCTAGAAGGGTCAGGAGGAATAATAGTACTGCGGTCAGAATGGCTACTGTGGGTATTAGGGGGAGGAGGACGAAGGCGGCGGTGGCAATGAGTTGAATTAAAAGGTGACCGGCTGTAAGGTTTGCGGTTAATCGTACGCCAAGTGCGAGGGGGCGAATAAATAGGCTAATTGTTTCGATAATAATTAGGACAGGGATTAAGAGGGTAGGGGTACCTTCTGGTAATAGGTGGCCTAGGGCATGGGTAGGCTGGTTTCGCATACCAATAATGACTGTTGCAAGTCAGAGGGGAACGGCGAAGGCCATGTTGAGGGAGAGTTGTGTTGTGGGGGTAAAGGTGTAGGGCAGGAGACCAAGTATGTTTAAGGTAAGGAGGAAAAGTATGAGGGAGGCGAGAAGGGCTGCTCATTTATGTCCCCCTAAGCTTAGAGGTTGAAAAATTTGTTGGGTAAAGCGGTTAATAAACCATCCTTGGAGTGTAATGAGGCGATTGTTTAGTCAACGGGGGGTAGGTTTGGGGTAGAGGATTCAGGGTAAACTGAGGGCAAGGGCAATGAGGGGGATTCCCAGGTATGTGGGGCTCATAAATTGGTCAAAAAAGCTTAGTATCATGGTCAACTTCAGGGCTCTGTTTTGGGTTTCTCTGTGCTTTGGAGTGTTGGGTCGTTTGGGAAGGTGTGTGCTAGAACTTTTGGGGGAATGACTGTTAGGAAAACTAATCAGGAGAAGACTAGAATAGCAAATCAAGGTGCGGGGTTAAGTTGTGGCATTTCGCTAGGGGTGGGCGGGGGTCACCAGTCTTTAGCTTAAAAGGCTAACGCTATTCCCTATTTAGCTTCTTAGCGAAGTGTCTTCAAGTATTAAGGAGGATCAGTTTTCAAAGTGTTCTAGTGGTACTGCTTCTACCACAATAGGTATAAAGCTGTGGTTTGCGCCGCAAATTTCAGAGCATTGGCCATAAAAGATCCCGGGGTGGGAGGCAATAAATGCTGTTTGGTTTAAGCGCCCTGGGACGGCGTCTATTTTTACTCCCAGACTTGGGACGGCCCAGGAGTGAAGTACATCTTCGGCAGAAATTAGGACTCGGATGGGGGATTCAACTGGTACTACTATTCGATGGTCTGCTTCTAGAAGGCGGAATTGGCCTGGGGCTAAGTCTTGTGTGGGAATTATGTATGAGTCAAAGCCGAGGTCTTCATAGTCAGTATACTCGTAACTTCAGTATCACTGGTGACCTATTGCTTTAATTGTAAGATGAGGGTCGTTAATTTCATCTATAAGATAAAGAATGCGTAGGGAGGGGAGGGCAATGAGAATTAGAATAATAGCTGGGAGCAGGGTTCAAATGATTTCGATTTCTTGGGAGTCTAGGATAAATTTATTAGTTAGCTTGGTTGTTACTATAGCCACAATAATATAAAGCACGAATGTGCTAATTAGAAAAACAATTATTAAGGCATGGTCGTGGAAGTGAAGAAGTTCTTCTATTACAGGTGAAGCTGCATCTTGAAAACCTAGTTGGGAGGGATGTGCCATTGTTGTAAGACACGCGGGGCTTAAACCCGCAATTTTGCCTTGACAAGGCAATGTAATGGTCAATTTTACTAGTGTCTTATGAAGAAAGTGACAGAGTGGTTATGTGGCTGGCTTGAAACCAGTTTATGGGGGTTCAATTCCTCCCTTTCTCGTTACTAGGGGTTTGAGGGGGCGGAAGCAGATTTTTCGTAGTTTGATCAAGTTTGAACTTGGACGAAGGCAGGTTCTTCGAAGGTGTGGTAAGGAGGAGGGCAACCGTGAAGTCATTCTACGTTTGTTGCTGTGAGTTCCACTGATGCAACTTCTCGTTTAGCGGCGAATGCTTCTCAAATAATAAATAAAAATATAATTACTGCGATTAGGGAGATTATAGAGCCAATGGAAGAAACTGTATTTCAAAGGGCGTAGGCGTCGGGGTAGTCGGAGTATCGGCGAGGTATTCCTGCCAGCCCCAGGAAATGTTGTGGGAAGAAAGTTAAATTAACACCAGCAAATATTACCCCGAAGTGGATTTTGGTTCAGGTGTTGTGGAGCGTGTATCCTGAGAATAAGGGGAATCAGTGGACAAAGCCGGCAACGATGGCAAATACGGCCCCTATCGAGAGAACATAGTGGAAGTGGGCAACGACGTAATATGTGTCGTGAAGCATAATATCTAGAGAAGAGTTGGCCAGGACAATTCCGGTTAGTCCCCCAACAGTAAAGAGGAAAATGAAGCCGAGTGCTCATAAGAGTGGAGTTTCTCATTTAATTGAGCCGCCGTGCAGAGTGGCCAGTCAGCTGAAAACTTTTACCCCGGTTGGGATAGCAATAATTATTGTGGCGGAAGTAAAGTAAGCTCGTGTGTCTACGTCCATTCCTACAGTAAACATGTGGTGAGCTCAGACAATAAACCCTAGGAGGCCAATGGCCATTATGGCTCAGACCATTCCCATATATCCGAAGGGTTCTTTTTTACCTGCGTAGTACGCAACAATGTGTGAGATTATACCAAAGCCAGGGAGGATAAGGATATAGACTTCAGGATGGCCAAAGAATCAGAATAAATGTTGGTAAAGGATAGGGTCCCCCCCTCCAGCAGGGTCAAAGAAGGTTGTATTAAGGTTTCGGTCTGTGAGAAGTATTGTGATGCCGGCAGCAAGCACGGGTAGGGATAATAAAAGCAATACTGCGGTAATTAGGACGGACCACACAAACAGAGGTGTTTGGTACTGAGAGATGGCAGGGGGTTTTATGTTAATAATTGTTGTAATAAAATTAATTGCGCCAAGAATAGACGATACCCCGGCCAAATGGAGGGAGAAAATGGTTAAATCGACAGAAGGTCCTGCGTGGGCGAGATTGCCTGAGAGTGGGGGATAAACAGTTCATCCTGTGCCAGCCCCTGCTTCGACTCCGGAAGAGGCAAGGAGGAGAAGGAATGAAGGGGGAAGGAGTCAGAAGCTTATATTGTTTATTCGAGGGAAAGCTATGTCGGGTGCACCAATCATAAGAGGCACTAGTCAGTTTCCAAAGCCTCCAATCATAATTGGTATTACTATAAAGAAAATTATTACAAAAGCATGTGCTGTAACAATTACATTATAAATCTGGTCATCTCCGAGGAGAGCGCCGGGCTGACTTAGTTCTGCCCGAATTAGGAGGCTAAGTGCAGTTCCTACTATTCCGGCTCAAGCACCAAATACTAGATAGAGGGTGCCGATATCTTTGTGATTAGTTGAGAAGAATCAACGAGTGATTGCCACAGGTAAGATGGCTGAGTGTTAAGCGGTGGATTGTAGCCCCACGAACAGAGGTTCAAATCCTCTTCTTACCAAGCCTCGAGGTGTTATACATATCAGATTGCAAATCCGAAGCAGCAGGTTAGAACCCCGCCGGGGCTTTCCCCCGCCCTTTTGGAGGCGGGCGGGGGAAAGGTTAGACAGATGCTTGTTGGTTTAAGCGCTTAGCTGTTAACTAAGAGTTTGTAGGATCGAGGCCTTCCTGTCTAGCAAGGCTTTAGCTTAATTAAAGTGTCTGTTTTGCATACAGAAGATGTGGGTTAGTGTCCTGCAAGTTTTAACAGGGGCTGGGAGATTTTCACTCCCGCTTAGGGCTTTGAAGGCCCTTGGTCTGGGTGCTATCCTAAGCCCCTTAGGAGGTTAATAAGGCGGAGATGGCAGGGGTGAGAGGTAGGAGGCAAATTGTTATTGCAGTTGAAGTGGCGAGGGGGTAGGTTGGTTGAGTGGAAGGTAAGCGTCAGGGGGTTGAACCTGTGAGATTGTTAGGGGAAATAGTAAGGGTTATTGCGTAAGAGAGGCGTAGGTAAAAATACAGGCTGAGTAGGGCTGAAAGGGCAGCTAGGGTTGCGGTTGGAGCAAGCCCTTGTTTGGCCAGTTCTTGAAGGATTAGTCATTTTGGTATGAAGCCTGTAAGAGGGGGGAGGCCTCCTAGGGAGAGTAGAATGAGGGGTATGAGAGCTGTCAGGGCGGGGGCTTTTGCTCAGGATGTGGCAAGGGCGTTGATATTTGTAGATTCGTTGAGTTTAAATACAAGAAATGTTGAGAATGTTATAATGAAATAGGTTAGAAGGGTGAGGAGGGTGATGGAGGGGGAGAATTGTAGGACAAGAATTATTCAGCCTAGATGGGCGATTGATGAATATGCAAGAATCTTGCGGAGTTGTGTTTGGTTTAATCCGCCTCAGCCCCCAATAAGTGTGGATGAAAGACCTAAGATGATAAGGAGTGTTGAGCTTGAAGGTTGAAGTTGAAGAATTAGGGCGAAGGGGGCAAGCTTTTGTCAGGTTGAAAGAATTAAGCCTGTGGTGAGGTCTAGGCCTTGCAGGACTTCGGGGAGCCAAGCATGAAGAGGGGCTAGACCAATTTTGAGAGCAAGTGCAAGAGTAATTATGGTACTTGGGAGGGGGTGCGTAATTTGTTGAATTTCTCACTGGCCTGTTAGTCAGGCGTTAGTTACACTTGCAAATAGAAGGGTGGCTGCAGCAGTGGCTTGAGTCAAAAAATATTTGGTTGTAGCTTCGACTGCGCGCGGGTGGTGATGTTGGGCTATTAGGGGAATAATGGCTAGTGTATTTATTTCAAGGCCTATTCAGGCGAGAAGTCAGTGGGAGCTAGCAAATGTAATTGTTGTGCCAAGGCCTAAGCCAAAGAGAAGGATGGCTAAGATGTAAGGATTCATTAGTGAAGGAAGGAGTTTAACCAACATGTTTGGGGTATGGGCCCAAAAGCTTATTTAGCTGACTTTACTAGGAAGTGGTGTAGAGGAAGCACTAAGAGTTTTGATCTCTTCAGGTAGGGTTCAAGTCCCTTCTTTCTAAGGAGTTGGAGGGACTTTAACCCTCATGATTCACTCTATCAAAGTGGTCCTTTATTTTAGGTACAGCTCCGGGCTATAGTTGTGGGGGTAGGCCTGTTAGTGCAATTGGAAGGGAGAGGTGTCAAATTACCAGGGCAAGGGTTAGTGGTAGGAAGTTTTTTCAAATTAGGTGCATGAGTTGGTCATAACGAAATCGTGGGTAGGAAGCACGAACTCATAGGAAGAGGACGGATAGGAGAGCTGCTTTGATTATAAGATTTGTTGTTGTAATTTCAGGGGTGGTGTGAAAGACAGAGGCGCCTAGGAATAGAGTTGCAGAGAGAGTATTTATTAGGAGAATGTTGGCGTATTCAGCGAGGAAAAAAAGGGCGAAAGGTCCTCCTGCGTACTCTACGTTAAAGCCGGAGACGAGTTCGGACTCACCTTCTGTGAGGTCAAAAGGGGCCCGGTTTGTTTCTGCAAGTGTGGAAATGTATCATATAGCGGCTAGGGGCCAGGCGGGGAGGATTAATCAGACACTTTCTTGGGCGATGCTGAATGTTTGTAGGGTGAAGCCTCCAGTAAAAATAATAGCATTAAGAAGGATTAGCCCTAGGCTAACTTCGTAGGAAATAGTTTGTGCTACGGCTCGAAGGGCCCCGATTAAGGCGTATTTTGAATTGGAGGCCCATCCTGAGCCTAGAATAGAATAAACTGCTAGACTGGAGAGGGCAAGGATAAAGAGGATGCCAAGGTTGAGATCTGCTATTGGGAAGGGAAGGGGCATTGGAGTTCAAAGGGTGAGGGCCAGGGTGAGGGCTAGTATAGGGGTAAAGAGAAAGAGGATGGGTGAGGAGGTGGAGGGTCGAACGGGTTCTTTTATAAAGAGTTTAAGTCCGTCTGCAACTGGTTGGAGGAGGCCGTAGGGGCCTACAATGTTTGGGCCCTTTCGTAATTGTATGTAGCCGAGGACTTTTCGTTCGACAAGCGTGAGGAGTGCAACGGCTAGAAGGACAAACACGATAAGAATTAAGGGGTTGAGGATGGATGAAACTAGTGTTGAGAGCATAGTTAAAGGGAGGACTTGAACCTCCGTGGAAAGGGCTTAGGTCTTTTGCAATGTCCGGGCTCTGCCACTTTAACAAGCCATTTTCTATGGCTAGGGGGTACGCCCTTTTATCTATTTTAGTTGATTTCAATAGATGAGGGGGAGGCATATTGAGAACAGGGGCCCCTTCTTTTCGGTCCTTTCGTACTAGAAAAGATCGCGACATAGATAGAAACTGACCTGGATTACTCCGGTCTGAACTCAGATCACGTAGGACTTTAATCGTTGAACAAACGAACCCTTAATAGCGGCTGCACCATTAGGATGTCCTGATCCAACATCGAGGTCGTAAACCCTCTTGTCGATATGGGCTCTAGAAGAGGATTGCGCTGTTATCCCTAGGGTAACTCGGTCCGTTGATCGGCTATGTGCCGGATCTTGTTGGTCAGAAGTTCTGTTACTTGGAGTCGTGACTCTGGGTTGTGGGGGTAGTGTGCTCCCGGTCCACATGGGGGTTTGTTGTTTCCCCGCGGTCGCCCCAACCAAAGACATTAGAACAGGGGCCAATGAGTTTTGTCCTTTATTTAAGGGGTGTTTGACATGGTCTGTTCTGGTGTCTAAAGCTCCATAGGGTCTTCTCGTCTTATGTTAATATCCCCGCTTCTGCACGGGGAGATCAATTTCATTGACTGGAGAAAGGAGACAGTTAAGCCCTCGTTATGCCATTCATACAGGTCTTCATTTAAAAGACAAGTGATTGCGCTACCTTTGCACGGTCAAAATACCGCGGCCGTTAAACTTATAGTCACAGGGCAGGCGGGACCTCTTATACTTAGGGGTTCAAGAGGCGATGTTTTTGGTAAACAGGCGAGGCTTGTGTTTGCCGAGTTCCTTCTTTTTCTTTTAGTCTTTCCTGGTTTGCACACCAGTGTGGGGTTAACGGTGAGGAACTAGGGGTTTTTCTAGTTGTTTGTTTTTTGCCTAGGGCCCTCTTTGTTTTGGGGCCGTTAATGGTCGGTGAAGGGTTCGTTCCGAGTTACACTTGTGCGGGGAGAGGTGGGTCCTCTTATTACTCATGTTAGCATAAACGCTTCCATAGTTTTATGGAACGGCCTGGTAGGTTTATAGGGGGGTGAAATTGTATTGTCTTTATTAGAAGGCTGGTTAGGTGATGCTCGAGCTTTAACGCTTTCTGGGTAGGTGGCTGCTTTTAGGCCCACTAGGACATTTAACCTTTTAGTTCGTTATGATTTTTACCCTCCTTGGAAAGTTGTGTCTTGTTTCAAAGGGGCTGTACCCCCTTTGACTAACTCCTTTAACTTCTTTACTCGGTGTGAAGGCCTTAGGCCAATGGGAATGGAGAATTTAAAGGGCTGAACTTTTATTCAGTTTTCAGGCAACCAGCTATAACTAGGCTCGGTAGGTCTGTCACCTCTACTCGAAGTTCTTCCCACTCTTTTGCCACAGAGACGGGTGGGTCCTATAAATTAGACTGCCTTGGAGTAGCTCGCTTAGTTTCGGGATATCAAACTATAATGCTTTTTGCTTGAGGTTTTCTGGCTAAATCATGATGCAAAAGGTACGAGGAGTGATCTCTGCTTTTTAGTGCTTTACTGGGTTGTTTCATTTCTCTTTCAGCGGTCCCTTGCGGTACTTTCTCTGTTGCTCCTAGGTCCTTTTTCGTCGCCCGTACTTAGGTGGAAAAATGGTTTGTTGTTGAAAGAGTGGTATATTTGGGGGTATAGATAGGGTTAATTTGGGGTTGATGGAGGGGCTAGCTGTTGGGCGTCAGGGTGGCTCGATTTGCACGGGCGACTTCTCAGTGTAAGGGAGATGCTTTTCTGGTTTAGCTACACTCTGATTTTTCCAAGTACACCTTCCGGTACACTTACCATGTTACGACTTGCCTCCCCTTTACCGGTAAAATGTATTATTTATAGGATGTTGTTGGCTTGGGGAGAGTGACGGGCGGTGTGTGCGCGCTTCAGGGCCAATTTCAGCGGAACGCTCTATTTTCTGCTTACTGCTAAATCCTCCTTCTAATGTATATTTCATTACATTGTTCGTATTCCCTGTGGCAGGGAATGTAGCCCATTTCTTCCCCCCTCATATGCTACACCTTGACCTGGCGTTTTGAGTTGTACTAGTTTTGCTTACTGTGGTTCCTTCATAGGGTAAGCTGACGACGGCGGTATATAGACGGGAAGAACAAGAGGGGGTGAGGTTTAACGGGGGTTATCGGTTCTAGAACAGGCTCCTCTAGGTGGATCTAAAGCACCGCCAAGTCCTTTGGGTTTTAAGCTAGGGCTCGTAGTACCCGGGCGGATAGCGGGTGTAGGGGGCTATCAAGGTTTAGGGCTGGGCATAGTGGGGTATCTAATCCCAGTTTGTTTCGCAGCTTTCGTGGGGTCGGGGGTATAAAGCCACTTTCGTAGTGGGGCTTCTTGCTCTCGGGTACGTATAACAGTTCTGAGGGCGTTCGGCTTTAGTTTAAAAACTTCCTAACCACTCTTTACGCCGATGTCTATCAACTTGAGCCTCTCGTATAACCGCGGTGGCTGGCACGAGTTTTACCGGCCCTCTTGGCTTTAACTAAGTCAAGTTTACACTTATGGCTTAATGTCTATCACTGCTGAGTTCCCTTGAGGGTGTGGCTAAGCAAGGTGTCATGGGCTGCGGAAAGTGTGCCTGATACCAGCTCCTTGTTTTCGGGCAGAAAACTGTGGGCATTCTCACAGGGGGGCGGAGACTTGCATGTGTAAGTTTAGCCAAAGTTGACAGTAAAGTCAGGACCAAGCTTTTGTGCTTACGGGACCTTTCTAGGGGCCGTCTTAACATCTTCAGTGTTATGCTTTAGTTAAGCTACGCTAGC